AATTCTCCCACTTAGGCTTACAATGCTTTGGGATTGATAATATCAAAACTTATTAATTATATTATAATGTATAATAACGGCATAGATATTCTAATCTACTTCAATATTGAATACCAGAAAACTGTATGAATGTTGTATTTATTAACTTATATTATTATTAACGCGGGTATAGCTAATCTAGATCTCCGTCTTCTCTCTTCTTTTATTGCCCTCTTGTCCTGTCCTGTCGTGTCGTTAATTGACAGTATGACTTAGGGCTCAATATAATTTGACCGAACAAATCATAGTTTGGTAAACCACCTTGAATCTACTGCGGAGTGAAGGATCTTGGATCCAACGCATAACCCTTTGGGAATCAGAAAGATAAAGACGAGAAAGACCAATGAAATCAAGTTTCAAGATTGTATAGTTTAATGGTAAAGTTTGATTACCATTAATCCTCAGAATAGTTAACGAGTTTTTCCCTTTTATTTATATACTATGCATCACCTAAATCCTAAAGGCGGCTCCAGGCCTGAGTTATATTAAGTTAAGGTGGCCTTAGTTACCTATGGTATTTGTCTTATTACCTATTTCTAGTTGATTTATGAATGAAGGTGGCATAGGCCCCTATGGTCCAGTGGTTACGACCTCTCTCTTTCACGGAGAAAACGAGGGTTCAAGTCCCTCTGGGGGTATACCAAGACTAAAGACTATAGGAGTGGGATTTTCTATCAAGTGATCCGTATTTGTCAAGTCCTTCTATTAGTCTACTCAGAAGAGACTTTCTATTTTATATCAAATGTTATATTTGATTTCAAGTGATATGTATTTGTCAAGTCTACTTGGGAGACGAAAGGAAGTTGATTATGGAACGTCTAAAATGAATTAGGCGTTGGGTCGATGCCCGAGTGGTTAATGGGGACGGACTGTAAATTCGTTGGCAATATGTCTACGCTGGTTCAAATCCAGCTCGGCCCAACAATTCGCCAATCTACTATCAGATGGTATAACCCTCTTGTTCTTAAGAAATACCTGATACAAGACAAGAGAATAAAAAAAAGAATCTAAATTTTCTGCTAGATCTCTTCTTATTTCCCTGGGATTGTAGTTCAATAGGCTAGAGCACCGCCCTGTCAAGGCGGATGTTACGGGTTCGAGCCCCGTCAGTCCCGACGGATCCAATAAGTACATCAATTCGCCTCTCCATTTTCTGTGAAATGAAGGGACAGAGAGAATAATTGAATTCCGAAGGGGTTTCCCTCTATTTTTTTTTTTTCAGGATTCTCTCGAAGAAAGAACACACCCTAAAATAAAATGAAAATAACTAAAATAGTGAAGTTGACAGAATATTTCATCTTTTCTGCCGCGACTCGTCTTTCTCATACTTCTTTGTTTTGTCTTCCAAAGAAAAGAGGATCACTAAAATTTAAAACCTAATTCCTGTCTTTTTCCACTTCGCTTGTATTGTTTGTTGGTGGGGTTTTGTAGTTAATGGAAACGGACGGGTTAGATTATACTTCATTTGATGGTTCTAGAAGGAAGACCTAAGGTAGGTTATAGAAAAGAAAGAACAGAAAAGAAGGATAAATAAAGGAATTTTTGATTGGTCCGGGAATCCTATCTTGGATTCGGTATGGATAAAAGATCTTCATATGTTATATACTATTAATTCTCCACGACTAATTAATTTAATAGCTCAGATATTGTTATTCATGATATTGATCCGATTCAATATCATCGATAGGTAATGCATTCATTGAATTGACAGGTGAAAGATTTATCATCTCTATGGGATTAAATCCCGAGTTATTGTATTGTGAAATAAAAAAAAACGATGAGATTATGGAAGTAAATATTCTTGCATTTATTGCTACTGCACTGTTCATTTTAGTTCCTACTGCTTTTCTACTTATAATTTACGTAAAAACAGTAAGTCAAAATAATTAATTAATTACTTTAAATGAAACTCGACTTCTGAATTCTTTGAAGAAATCAAAAGAAAAGTATTCTATTTTTGCTGAAATCAAGGGGCTATAATCGGCGATATTCTATGAGATCCGAGAGTATGGTAAGTAATAAATTGCTTTATTACTTACCATACTCTCTATTAGTGTTATAGTAGTGTATAAAGTTGTACTTGACTTTCTAATAAAAAGGGTATGCTATATTAGCTTCTATCTTCAATCTTCAATTCAATATATGTAGTTATTAATCCATATTTGGAATTGACGTAGGACCCAATCTTTTCTTTCATACATTTATATATATATATATATATTTATATTCCAATGAATCTGAAAACTTCCAATGAATCTGAAATAATTGTTTTACTGTTATAGAATACATTTCTCCACTAGAATCTAATGGAATTTCGAAATGAAGATATTTTTATTTGAAAATTATTTCAATTTAAATAAAGAATGCGTTGCAGAACGATCTATAAAACAATTGATACCTTTTCATTTCTCAACTAAATTAGGAGTGCTTCTAAAGTCCACTTCTTCCCCATACTACGAGTGAAAGGGAAAAAGTAAAGACTACCATTAAAGCAGCCCAAGCGAGACTTACTATATCCATGTGAATTATGTCCCTTATCTCTATGATAGAATTATTCCATTATTGCTCACTAATAATAGTAGAATGAATGGTCCAGAGTCAAAAAGGGATTCTGGGCGAACACTATTGATGAATCAATCAAATAAATGGATTTTAAAAATTCCTATATGATTTATAATCCGTACCCTTTCCCGATTGTCTCTCTGAAGGAGTTGGGATATAGTATATTATACTCTTGACGAGGGGTAAAAATTGTTTTGGGCTTTTTTTTTTATTTTCTATAAAAGGTAAATTATCTATCCAATCTCAATCTAATAGTGATTGAATGCCTGAACACTCAGAGATTCTCGCGAGTCTATATATGTAGATTACAGTATAGAAAGTACTTTCCCAACTAGTAGTGGAATTCTCGGCCGGTTATCCAATGTAATTCAAGACCCAATCAATAGACATTACATTAGCAGTAGAAGAGAATCTGGAAGTCTTGCTTCGACCATTATAATCTTTCTTTGAATTTTAGATTCAAAGATTTCCAATCTTTTACAAAATCCCCAGAACATAAAAAAATAGCGGAACAGAACAAGAGATTTCGATTCGTTTGTTGATGAGGCGGCACCCGGATTTGAACTGGGGAAAAAGGATTTGCAGTCCCCCGCCTTACCACTCGGCCATGCCGCCAAAACGATACACAATAGGATAAAAATTTCCCTTTTTGAGTTGTATTAGTAAACTTGAGTTTATTGTACTTGCATCCCTTTTTAATCCTTTTTTCTAAATTTCGAAAAAATTAGAAAAGAAACCGTTTTTCCCCTTTTGATTGTATTTGATCTGCCCCTTCGATTGATTGTATAGTATCTCAAAACACACAAACTTCCACTCACTTTTATATTGAAAAATCAAATGTATATTTTCACTCAAAAAGCCTAAATTTATGGGAACCATTAACTATTTCTTGACTGACAATTCGTGAATTATTCTTGGATTTGAATATAAATTTTGGTTTGCCTAATGACATAAGAATAAGCAAAAATTTTTTGATACATACTTAATTTATTTTTTTAATCAAAAATCCTTCTCAATTTCCATTATAACAAAAATTATAGGTATATGTAAACCCCAGAACGGATATTCTTATACAGATACCAAATTGGCTATTTATATTATAGTATGTTGCCTATAAATAAAGGGAATTCGTTGGAACAAAAAAAGGCCTGGCTGGGTATTGACCGGGCCAGGCCCAAAAGGCACTTCGAACAAAATAAAAGAAAGAAGGTGTTCTTTATTTATCTTTCTATTTGGATCTTTCGAGCATCTAAATTGAATTGCTAATTATATAATAACGATAAAGAATGTGAAAGAAATACTTTCTTTAATCCTTACTTGATGTGTAATGTAACATAGTAATTATCTTTTTCAATTGGGAGAGATGGCTGAGTGGACGAAAGCGGCGGATTGCTAATCCGTTGTACGAGTTATTCGTACCGAGGGTTCGAATCCCTCTCTTTCCGTTTCCGTTGATGAGTTTCCATTTTTTCTTTCAAATTTTGCAAACCCCTTTTTATTTTTTCCTTGTTAAATGTGTGGAATAGCTAAAAAAAATCTTAAGAAAATTATAAAATCAAGCAATAAAAACAAAAAAATTATTCTTCACGTCCAGGATTACGTCCTGGATCATTGGATAGGAATCCAAAGATGAAGAGAGAAACAAAGAATATTACTACTGTATAAACGAAAAGTTTGAGAGTAAGCATTACACAACCTCCAAGATCATTTTTTGAAAAAGAAAAACGAGAAAAGACAATAGATCCTCCATTTTTATATCACATATCCTATTTTGACACCAAGAAAAGAATTCTAGAAATAGAAAAGAATGTTCAGAAATTCAAATGAAGTTGAAATTTGTAATCAGAGTCTTTGATTACCACAAATCACTTTCATACCCAAATTAGATATTGTAAGGGACCCGAAGCTAATAAGGTATTTCGCCGTAAAAAGGATTAAAATCAGGAAATAGGGCGTCTCGTGGCTATCCGAGAATTTCAATGTTTGAATCGAAGGTTCATACTGTCAGACTTATTTGATCTTATCAATTGTTATAATTTTTCTCGAATAAATATGAATTTTCTAGGATAGTATTAAAGATCTTATCGAAAACTTACAGCAGCTTGCCAAACAAAGGCTAAAAGAAAAAAGAACAGGGGTATGACTGGCATAACATCTACGATTGGATTCAAAAAAGCATAGGCTTCGGGCAATTTGGCCAAGAAAAGACTACTCGGATAAAGGGCAGAATTAAGACAGATCAAACTAAAGATATTAAGCATAACAGACATTTTTTTCGTCGAGATAATTGCATTTTGATTGAGTTATTGATATAAGGAAAAATGAAGTAAAGTAAGGTAGACAAAAAATCCTTCTTTTTCCGCTCAATCAAAAATCCTCCGATTCTCAAAGGAGAATAGAAGAAATCATACTTTCATACAATATCTTAATTGAATTATATGTAATGATCAATAAATTTCATTGAATTAATTCTAGAGATACACATGCCAAAATCCTAGCACGAATCTATAATAGATTCTATAAAGAATAAAGATTTTCTATAGTTGGACTGGAATTGACGAACACTTAATACCAATATTATTCTTTAATAGTATAAGTATCCAATAAAAATAGAAATGGGGCGTAGCCAAGCGGTAAGGCAACGGGTTTTGGTCCCGCTATTCGGAGGTTCGAATCCTTCCGTCCCAGAGCATATCCATTGTATTCTAATACTTCTTTTTTGTTCAACAAGGTTCTGTTTCAAGGTTTGGATAGACTTTTTTTTATTCTTCGCGGAATCATATCTGACTTTTTCACAAACCAAACTAAATCGAGTTCAAATGACATGCAAAAGTAACTGAACCCTTTTGTGACCCATAGAAAATGGGGCATAGATCACAGTTGGAAAAAGATTACTTAACCTCAGGTTAAAAAAATATGAAAATACATATAAAACGAGGAAGTGCTTAGCCTATAGGTATGTATGGTTATCCTATTTCAGTGACAATAGTGTTTCCATTTTTGTGAAAACTAAATTGCATCCCTAAAATATGAAAATTTAAATATTTAACAATGATATTTCTTTTTATTGTTCGATCCATTTAGCTTATTTGCTTTGCATCATTGACAATTCCATTTGAAAAGAAAGAGAGATCTTGCTTTTTTATGATAATAAAAAGGAGTAAAACTTGACTCAAAGAATGATGTAGAAGTAGAAAACTTTTTCAACTATCAAGATTTGTAATGATTCCTTCTAGGTTGGGAAGTTGAAAATGGTCAGTCTATCTTATTGAGTCACTTGAAGAGGCAGAGTCAAATAGAATTTATTTATTTTATTTGTGCGATTTCTGTTAGTTATGTTATTTCTATATTTGGATTTCTTAATATTTCTGTTAGATATTTTTTTGAGATAGAGATTTATAGAAAAATGTTATATTCAGACAAAAAAAGACGGCATTTTGCTAAAATTTATTCAGAAAAATCTTTATTATCTGTGTAGATATTCTCTATTAAATATAAATAACTATGTCTCTGTACCGACTGAACCAATGACTATTCATGATTCCATAATTGAATCAATTCCATACTGGTTCCAAATTAGAGGAATGTTATGGTAAAACTTCGTTTAAAACGATGTGGTAGAAAGCAACGTGCGACTTGAAGGACATGATCCGGTGTGGATTCTTATTGTTACATCCACCATTTTATATAGGAATGAAGGTGCTCTTGGCTCGACGTCGTTTGTTCTATTCTACTAGAACCCTTCTTTTTTTATTGGGTTCTAATGTAAATAGTTCATGATGGAGCTCGAGTAGAAAGTATTTATTAATTTCTCAGGGGCAACGATCTAGGGTTAATGCCAATTAATAAATTGGAACAACTTCGTAAGTATATCTTCGATATAGAAATCGAAAGGATTCCATTCCAACAAATTTTCAAAATTGTTGGAACGGCTAAAACTTTTTCGATCGACAGTGTATCGCGCATGAATCAACCTCGGTATGATTCTTTGATAGAAAGAAATCCCAAAAGGGGTATGTTGCTACCATTTTGAAAGGATTAAGAAGCACCGAAGTAATGTCTAAACCCAATGATTTAAAACAAAAATAAAGGATCCCAGAACAAGGAAACACCACTTCAATTGTCTCACGGATCCGAATAAAGAATCCAAATAAATTTTAAACGAGACAAAAACGGTGGGTTAAAGACCACTCAATAAAAAAATATCTTAAAAATCTTTAATATATTTGAGAATTATTATTATTATATTATTGAACTTGAGTTATGAGTACAAATGATTTTTTTTCAGCAACGCAGCTAAATAAAAATGACTATGAGTTAAATTGAAATTTGAAATTATATTATAGAATAATTCATTTTACAGATTTTCTATTTATTCTAATTCTAATTTTATCCATAGACAAAACATCATTTTTTCTCGAGCCGTACGAGGAGAAAACTTCCTATACGGTTCTAGGGGGGGGGGGGGTTCTTTTTCATCTACATCTATCCCGATGAGCCGTCTATCGAATCGTTGCAATTGATGTTCGATCCCGAAGAGAAGGAAGAGATCTTCAGAAAGTGGGTTTTTATGATCCGATCAAGAATCAAACTTATTTAAACGTTCCCGCTATTCTCTATTTCCTTGAAAAAGGTGCTCAACCTACAGGAACTGTTCAGGATATTTTAAAAAAGGCAGAGGTTTTGCCCTAATCAAATGAAATTCAATTAAATTAAGGAAATAAAAAATAAGGGTAGGATAATGATTTCTATATCATTTTGGATATCTTTTCTATACTATGTTTTTTTATTTCCTTCTTTTCTTCTTCTATTCGTATCTAGTTATCATTGTTTTTATAGAATCCTTTTTGATAGAATCTTTTTTGATAGAATCCTTTTCTAAGGAAACCCTTATTTGAT